ATAGGTTCTATACGAGCTCAAAGGCGTAAAATACCTATTTTAAAACTGTCTCAAGGAAATGTATCCTCCCCACTTTTTTTGTACAAACTTGAGAAATCAATCCTTTCTTATTTTTATATCTCTGGACTGAGTAAACAAATTTTCCGAAATTGGATGAAAAAAACTAAAGAATTTGAACTTTCAGAAAAAAATGAGAAGTATAAAAGAGAAGCAACAATAGAGCTCGGAATAGAAGCAGAACCTGAGAATGGTATTCTAACTCCTCAAGTAAAAAGGAGTTGTATATTAATAATGAAATCACTTCTTCGTAAATATATTATATTACCCTTATTGATAATAGCTAAAAATATTGGCCGTATCTTATTATTTCAATTTCCCGAATGGTCCGAAGATTTTGAAAATTGGAATAAGGAAAGGCATGTTAAATGTACTTATAGTGGTGTTGAACTATCCGAAAAAGACTTGCCCAAAAACTGGTTAAGTGAAGGTATTCAAATAAAGATCCTATTTCCTTTCTATCTGAAACCTTGGTATAGATCGAAATCTGAATTTCCTCAAATGGATCGCTTGAAAAAGAAAGAAAAAAAAAAAAAATTTTGTTTTTTAACTGTGTGGGGGAGGCCAACCAAACAGCCTTTTGGTTCACCCCAAAACCAACCTTCCTTTTTTGTCCCCATTTTTAAAGAACTCATAAAAAAAATGAAAAAATTGAAAACAAATTGTTTTTTAATTTTAAAAATGTTAAAAGTAAAAGAAATAAAAAACTGGATTAACAAAAGTGGTCTATTTCTAAACAGCCTAATAAACGACCCCTCAAAAAAAAATAGAATTCTTTTATTTGGGTTGAGCGAACTAGATGAATGGGGTGAAACTAAAAACGAAAAAGATTTGATAAAAAATACAAAATTAATTCACGAATCGCCCATTCCAAGTCGATCTAAAAATTGTACAAAACATTCGCTAACAGAAAAAAAAATGCAAGATATGACTATTAGAACAAGCACAATCAGAAATCAACTAGAAAAACTACTAAAAGACAAGAAAAAGGATTTTCGAATTTCTGAGATAAATAATAGGTTTAACAAAAAGCGGCATGCCGTAAAAAGATTAGAATTAAAAAAAATAAAAATTATTTGTCAAATAGTAAAAAAACAAATTACTCGATTAATCTTTAACTCGCAGTATTTTATCCAATTTTTTATTGAAAGAATAGACATTGCTATCCTCCTCGTTATTAATATAATAAGAATCAAAGGACAACTTTTTTTTCATTTTGAATCAAAAAAAAAAATGGATAAGTACACTTACAATAATGAAGCAAATAAAAAAGAAAAAAAAATGGACTTTAGAAACTTTAGACAGTCCTGTTTTTATATTAGTAATAAAAATTCAATTTTTATTTTTGACTTATCCTCTTTATCACAAGCCTATGTTGGGTATAAATTATCACAAAGCCACGTTTTTAACTTATACAACTTAAGATTCAAATCCGCACTTCAATATCATAAAACATCTCTTTTTATCAAGGATGAAATAAAGGATGATTTTGGAATACAAGGAATATTTGATTCGGAATTCACAGATAAGAAACTTCTTACTTATGGAAAAAATCAATGGAAAAGCTGGTTACAGAATCATTATCAATATAATATATCTCATATTAGATGGTCTGGATTGGTACAAAAAAAATGGAAAAATAAAAAAAATCGCCGCTCTATAAGACAAAATGAAAATAAGGATTTATTAAAATGGTATTTCTATGAAAACGCTGGGTTAATTCGTTACGAAAAGGAAATTTATGATTATAGATTAAACTCATTATCAAATCACAAAGGGAATTTAAAAAAAAATTCTCGATATGATCTCTTATCATATAAATCTATTAATTATGAAAATAAGAAGACCGCATATATTTTTGTTTTACCATCAGAAGTAAAGAATAACCAAAAAATATCCTATAATTACAACACAAATAAAAGAAAACTTTTTACGCTAGGAGATAACAATTCTTTAGGCGAAAAAGCTATTACAGATATGGATAAATCGTTTTTTTATTACAGAATTATCCATTTATGTCTTAGAAAAAGGTTAGATATTGAAGCCTGGATCCAGACCAATACCACGAATACTAAGATAAGTAATTATCAATTAATTGAAGAAATCGATAAGAGGGATCTTTTTGATTTTCCGAATCACCAAACTGAGCAAACCAACCTAAGTATTCAAAGCTTTTTCGATTGGCTGGGAATGAACGAAGAATTTCCTATTTTGAATGAAGAACTTTGGTTCTTACCAGAATTGATACTGCTTTATAATGTATATAAACTAAAACTATGGATGATACCAATCAAATCACTTCTTTTAAATTTTAATGAAAAGAAAAGTTTGAGTGAAAAAAAGAATATCGCTCTAAAGCACAAATGGAATCTTGGATCCCTTCTCTTAAACCAAGAAAAAGATGTTTCAGACTATAGTTCTTTTTTAAACGATAGTGTGCAATCAGACATAAAAAAACGTATAAACGAAAGTAATCCAGAAGAAGACCTCGATTTTTTCCTAACAAGTCATTTGCTTGTTCAATTGAGATGGTCTTTTTTTTTCAATCTAACCATAATGAAAAATATCAAAGTATATTGTCTCCTGCTTAGCTTGCGAAATCCAAGAGAAAGCGCTCTATCCGCTATTCAAAGAGGAACAATAAATCTAGATATAATGCCGAGTCATACGTATGTTACAGAATGGATGCAAAGGGGAGTATTTTTTATTGAACCAGTTCGTATGTCTATAAATAATCCTGGACCATTTCTTATGTATCAAACCATACGGATTTCATTAGTTCAGAAGAATTATTATCAAACTAATTCAAGCTATCGAGAAAAAGCAAAAGAGCAAAAAATTATTGGAAATAGAGACATAAAAAATTCGAGTTTGCTTGTTCTTGAAACTATTTTCTCGCCGAGACGTCGAAAAGAGTTAAGAATTCTAATTTCTTTCAATTCAAAAAAAACAAAAGGTATCGATCTAAATCTGGTATTCTGCAACAGACACAATGTAAAAATTTATGATCCATTTTTAGTTGAAAGCAACCGTCTTCATAGATTAAAGTGTTTTCTTTGGCCGACTTGTCAATTAGAGGATTTAGTTTGTATGAATCGTTATTGGTTTAATACCAATACTGGGAGTTCTTTCAGTATGTTAAGAATACATATGTATCCTCAATTCTAAATATATGAAACGCATGATAGGATAGTTTTCTATTTCTATTCTGTAACATAGTTCCCAGAAAAACTAAATAGACGTCGACACATATTGTCTTATACTCTATTCTAATACATTAATACTAATTCAATAATCTATCAATTTAGATCTATAATTCATCAAAAGATTTTTTTTATTTAAAGTTTTATTTTTTCTCTCTTTTAAGTTATGAGTTCCACCCTTTTTTCTATCTAAAGAATGAATCAAATAAAAAAAAAGAGTTGGACTATTACTTATTTGATTTTCCAAATTTGGATAAAATGAAAAAGCCCATAGTAAAAATAAAAATTGACCAGATTAACATGTCAAACATTATTATTACTGATCCATAAAATTCATATTTTTAAAAAGTTGGAGAAGATTTGCTTTTATGCTAAAGAATTCAGTTTCCTCAGTTATTTCCAAAAAACAAGAAAAAAAAGAAGAAACCAAGGGATCCGTTGAATTTCAAGTAGTGAATTTCACTAAGCAAATCCGAAGACTTACTTCCCATTTGGAATTGCACAGAAAAGATTATTTATCGCAGAGAGGTCTAAAGAAAATTCTGGGAAAACGTCAACGAATGCTGGCTTATTTGTCAAAAAAAAATGGAATACGTTATAAAGAATTAATTGATCGATTGGATATTCGGGAACCAAAAATTCGTTAATTTAAAGAACTCAAATTCAATTTTTTGGTTATTGGATCATGAATTTTGATGAATTTCTTTTTGTTTTCTGCAATTCCTAGAAAAATGAATCAAGGAACAACCTATGAATGTACCAATTATAAGAAATGAACTTATGATAGTAAATATGGGACCTCACCACCCATCAATGCACGGCGTTCTTCGACTCATCATTACTCTAGATGGTGAAGATGTTGTTGACTGTGAACCAATATTGGGGTATTTACACAGAGGAATGGAAAAAATTGCAGAAAATCGAACAATTATACAATATTTACCTTATGTAACTCGTTGGGATTATTTGGCTACTATGTTCACTGAGGCCATAACCGTAAATGCACCGGAACAGTTAGGGAATATTCAAGTACCTAAACGAGCCAGTTATATCAGAGTAATTATGTTAGAATTAAGTCGTATAGCTTCTCATTTATTATGGCTTGGCCCTTTTATGGCAGATATTGGTGCACAAACTCCCTTCTTCTACATTTTCCGAGAACGAGAATTAGTATATGATCTGTTCGAAGCTGCTACCGGTATGAGATTAATGCATAATTTTTTTCGTATCGGAGGAGTGGCCGCTGATTTACCGCATGGTTGGATAGATAAATGCATTGATTTCTGCGACTATTTTTTAACCGGAATTTCGGAATATCAAAAACTTATTACACGCAATCCCATTTTTTTAGAACGTGTTGAGGGAGTAGGGATTTTGAGTGGAGAAGAAGCATTAAATTGGGGTTTATCGGGCCCAATGCTACGAGCTTCCGGAATAGAATGGGATCTTCGTAAAGTTGATCATTATGAGTGTTATGACGAATTTGATTGGGAAGTCCAATGGCAAAAAGAAGGAGATTCGTTAGCTCGTTATTTAGTAAGGATCAGTGAAATCGAGGAATCTATCAAAATTATTCAACAAGCTTTGGAAGGAATTCCGGGAGGACCCTCTGAGAATTTAGAAATACGATGTTTTGATAAAGTAAGGGATTCCCAATGGAATGATTTTGACTATCGCTTCATTAGTAAAAAAACCTCTCCTACTTTTGAATTGTCGAAACAAGAACTTTATGCGAGAGTCGAAGCCCCAAAAGGCGAATTGGGAATTTTTCTGCTAGGAGATGGGAAAATTTTTCCTTGGAGATGGAAAATTCGCCCACCGGGTTTTATCAATTTGCAAATTCTTCCTCAGTTAGTTAAAAGAATGAAATTGGCTGATATTATGACGATACTAGGTAGTATAGATATCATTATGGGAGAAGTTGATCGTTGAAATGATAATTGATACAACAGAAGTACAAGATATCAATGCTTTTTCAAAATGGGAATCCTTAAAAGAGGTGTATGAGAGCATATGGATGCTTATCCCGATTTTGACTGTTATAGTGGGAATCACAATAGGTGTACTAGTAATTGTGTGGTTAGAAAGAGAAATAGCTGCGGGGCTACAACAACGTATTGGACCTGAATATGCTGGATCTTTTGGAATTCTCCAAGCTTTAGCAGATGGTACAAAACTACTTTTCAAAGAAAACCTTCTTCCATCTAGAGGCGATACTTATTTATTCAATATCGGACCATCCATAGCAGTCATATCAATTTTATTAAGTTATTTAGTAATCCCTTTTGGCTATCATTTTGTTCTAGCCGATCTCAATATTGGTGTTTTTTTATGGATCGCCATTTCAAGTATTTCTCCGATTGGACTTCTTATGTCAGGATATGGATCGAATAATAAATATTCTTTTTTAGGTGGTTTACGGGCTGCTGCTCAATCGATTAGTTATGAAATACCATTAACTCTATGCGTGTTATCAATATCTCTACGTGCGAGTCGTTGAAATATTTTCCCTATTTTCCTTTTCTTTTCGTTAGAAAGAAATTGACTGAATTAAAGAAATCGCTTTATTTTTTTGTTCATTAACCCGACTGATGAACACAATCAGATAGTTCTATGAGTGAAAGAAAACAGCTTCTAAATTTGCAGTAAAAATAGTAAGTCTCATTTCCTATGTATAAGGATTAAACATAAGTAAACATAAGTAATTCACACTGTTTATCCCAAGATCGGTTGATTGATCATCCTGACTTGAAGCGGGTTTAAAATAACAAACAACTTTTTTATGGGTTTTTCACTATCGTTTGTATGTATTACCATAAGAGTGCGTTGAGAAAAAATGAGTGGGTGGTTAGAAATACCAAGGTACACAAAAGATTAGTAATAGAGATTATGCAAATTATACAAAAAAGCATTTCCGCATAAAAGGAACACTCATTGGGGTTTTAAGTTGGTAGAAATGATCCGGTAGTACTTCCCACGATTCCGATCCAGAGTATGCCCCTATCCACTGAAAAAAACTATCAGGAACGAAAGAATCCTTTTTGAAAGTGAAAGGACCCCCCTTTTTTCCGTTTTTGAGAAAGAAGAAAACGAAGAATAGGAACGAACAAAATAGAAAGAGTGCAATTCCAATAAAAAAGAGCGATCTTTTTTATTCTTTCTTTAATATAGTTATATTCATAGGGATAAAAGCCCTGTAATAAGTGATGAAGTAATGTAAAATGTCATTTTTTTTTTCGTAATCGAAAATGCTGGGTTGAAATAGTTATCTATATTACTAAAAGGAGTATTTTATTGACGGATTAAGTTATTACTCAAAAAATATTGCAATTTTTTAATTAAAGTAAAAGGAAAGGATGAGATTAATTCAGAAATACTTTTTTTATAGCAGACGGAATTACATTGGACTAATTCGGGGCTTTTCAATATATTTTGACTCTATCTAGCATAAAAGTATATCACGTTAAATAATACTAACCTGGTCCTTAAATTTCTTTAGGCTCCTAGAGGAGCCGTATGAGGTGAAAATCTCATGTACGGTTCTGTAATAGCGATAGTAACAGTAATGTTATCACCGACTATGATTATCTAATAGTTCAAGTACAGTTGATATAGTTGAAGCACAGTCAAAATATGGTTTGTGGGGGTGGAATTTGTGGCGTCAACCTATAGGGTTTATCGTTTTTCTAATTTCTTCCCTAGCAGAATGTGAGAGGTTACCCTTCGATTTACCAGAAGCCGAAGAAGAATTAGTAGCAGGTTATCAAACCGAATATTCAGGTATCAAATTTGGTTTCTTTTTTGTTGCGTCCTATCTAAATCTATTAGTTTCTTCATTTTTTGTAATAGTTCTTTACTTGGGCGGTTGGAATTTCTCTATTCCATATCTATTTGTTCCTGAACTTTTTGAAAAAGCAGGCGGAGTCTTTGGAACAATCATTAGTATTTTGATTACATTAGTTAAAACTTATTTGTTTTTGTTCATTCCTATTACAACAAGATGGACTTTACCTAGGCTGAGAATAGACCAATTATTACATCTTGGCTGGAAATTTCTTTTACCTATTTCTCTCGGTAATTTATTATTAACAACTTCTTCCCAACTCCTTTCACTCTAACCACGCGAGTCTATATTTAGACTTATCTCAAACAAGAGAAGGAAACAACCATCAAATTATTCATAGCTATTCCCGATATGTTCCCTATGGTAACTGGGTTCATCAATTATGGTCAACAAACAGTACGAGCTGCAAGGTACATCGGTCAAGGTTTTATGATTACTTTATCCCATGCAAATCGTTTACCTGTAACGATTCAATATCCTTATGAGAAATTGATTCCATCAGAACGTTTCCGTGGTCGAATTCACTTTGAATTTGATAAATGCATTGCTTGTGAGGTATGTGTTCGCGTATGCCCTATAGATTTACCTGTTGTTGATTGGAAACTACAAACTAGGATCCGAAAGAAACAATTGCTTAATTACAGTATTGATTTTGGAATCTGTATATTTTGTGGTAATTGCGTTGAGTATTGCCCCACAAATTGTTTATCAATGACTGAAGAATATGAGCTTTCTACCTATGATCGTCACGAATTGAATTATAATCAAATTGCTTTGGGTCGTTTACCATTGGCATTAATTGACGATTACACAATTCGAACAATTTGGAATTCGCCTCAAATCAAAAATGGCTAAACCCCTTTTTAGGAAAAATTTCTAATTACTAATGTAATCTTTTGATCTAAAGGAATTTTTTTTTGAAGTTCAATTCGGAAGTTCAAAAAAAGAATGAGATTGGTCCACTTGTTGGACCTATATCAATACACATCTATTCTTTCAATTAAAAATATATCCCGGATAATTTTCCTTTGTCCTGGTCCGATCAATAAGGTCATGAAACATTTCTATTTTTTTATTTCTTTTTTATATTATATATAATGGATTTACCGGGACCAATACATGATTTTCTTTTAATCTTTCTGGGATCAGGTCTTATATTAGGAGGTCTAGGAGTAGTATTATTTACTAATCCAATTTATTCCGCCTTTTCATTGGGATTCGTTCTTGTTTGTATATCCTTATTCTATATTTCATCAAATTCCCATTTTGTAGCTGCTGCCCAACTTCTTATTTATGTGGGAGCTATAAATGTTTTAATCATTTTTGCTGTGATGTTTATTAATGGTTCAGAATATTACAAAGATTTCCAGTTTTGGACTGTTGGAGATGGAGTTACTTCAGTGCTTTGTACAAGCATTTTTTTTTCACTAATTACTACTATTCCAGATACGTCATGGTACGGGATTATTTGGACTACAAGATCAAACCATATTGTAGAACAGGATTTGATAAGTAATAGTCAACAAATTGGGATTCATTTATCAACAGATTTTTTTCTTCCATTTGAACTCATTTCAATAATTCTTTTATTTGCTTTGATAGGTGCAATTGCGGTAGCTCGTCAGTAATAAAGCTTTCGAACGTTCCTAGATACGATAAGAAATGCTTTTAATTCAATCTATTACCTATTCTCAATATTACCAATGTCCTTGTTCCGTGCTTTTTAGATTCTAGTCAATAGAAGAAGTTGAGTTGTTGTTCATATTGAAATGAATCAAGATTGATAAGGAGTCGGTCAATGATGCTCGAATATGTACTTATTTTGAGTGCCTATTTATTTTCTATCGGTATCTATGGATTGATCACGAGCCGAAATATGGTTAGAGCCCTTATGTGTCTTGAACTTATCCTAAATGCAGTTAATATAAACTTCGTAACATTTTCTGATTTTTTTGATAGTCGCCAATTAGTAGGAGATATTTTCTCCATTTTTGTCATAGCTATTGCAGCCGCTGAAGCAGCTATTGGACCAGCAATTATTTCCTCAATTTATCGTAATAGAAAATCAACTCGTACCAATCAAGCAAATTTGTTGAATAAATAATATGCATTCAAAAATTGGAATCTTTATCAACTCCAATAAAAAAATTATTATTCAGTAAGTCCAATTAGTATGTATGATATTAAATATAGGTTCATATTCCTGTTTACGAAGATGTACTAAATAAAAGTATCTTGACTCTTTCGCATAAGCTGATCCATAAAAAAATTTTGTATAAAAATTTTGGTAAATCATTGATTCATCTGATATCTAAATACATGATTCATGTACAAGTTTATTAGATTGAAAATTTATGACGTTCAAACATTTAGATATTCAATGTCACATTCAGTAAAGATTTATGATACATGTATAGGATGTACTCAATGTGTTCGAGCCTGCCCCACAGATGTATTAGAAATGATACCGTGGGACGGGTGTAAAGCTAAACAAATAGCATCCGCTCCAAGAACAGAAGACTGTGTTGGTTGTAAACGATGTGAATCCGCGTGTCCAACGGATTTCTTGAGTGTTCGAGTTTATTTATGGCATGAAACAACTCGTAGCATGGGTCTAGCTTATTGATACGTTCAAAAAAATAGCACTAATCCATTTTTTTACCGACAAAAACCCGTGCTTAAAATACTATATAGTTTCTATTTCTTTTTTTTTAGTACGGGTTTTTTATGGTCTAAGTGTAGCTTATCTTTACCATGAACTTTTTTCCTTGGTTAACACTAATTGTAGCTTTTCCTATATCTGCAGGTTCTTTAATTTTCTTTCTCCCTCAGAAAGGAAATAAAATAATTAGGTGGTACACTATATGTATATGTATCTTAGAACTCCTTCTAATGACCTATGCATTCCGTTATCATTTTCGATTCGACGATCCTTTAATACAACTGGCAGAAGAGTATAAATGGATACGCTTTTTTTCTTTTTACTGGCGATTAGGAATAGATGGACTTTCTATAGGACCCATTTTATTAACGGGATTTATTACTACTTTAGCTACTTTAGCGGCTTGGCCAGTTACTCGATATTCACGATTTTTCCATTTCTTGATGTTAGCAATGTATAGTGGCCAAATAGGATCATTTTCTTCCCGAGACCTTTTACTTTTTTTCATCATGTGGGAGTTAGAATTAATTCCTGTTTATTTACTTGTATCCTTATGGGGAGGAAAAAAACGTCTATATTCAGCTACCAAGTTTATTTTGTATACTGCAGGAGGTTCCATTTTTCTGTTAATGGGAGTTCTGGGTATGGGTTTATATGGTTCCAATGAACCAACATTAAATTTTGAAATATTAGCTAATCAATCCTATCCTGTGGCATTGGAAATAATATTCTATATTTTATTTCTTATTGCTTTTGCTGTCAAATTACCGATTTTACCCCTACATACCTGGTTACCCGACACCCACGGGGAAGCACATTACAGTACTTGTATGCTTCTAGCTGGAATTTTATTAAAAATGGGAGCATATGGGTTGGTTCGGATCAATATGGAATTATTACCTCACGCTCATTCGATATTTTCTCCATGGTTGATAATAGTGGGTACGATCCAAATAATCTATGCAGCGTTAACATCTCTTGGCCAACGTAATTTAAAAAAACGAATAGCCTATTCTTCTGTATCTCATATGGGTTTCATAATTATAGGAATTGGCTCTATTACTGATACAGGTCTCAACGGAGCTCTTTTACAAATAATCTCTCATGGCTTTATTGGTGCTGGGCTTTTTTTCTTGGCAGGAACGGGTTATGATCGAATACGTCTTGTTTATCTTGATGAAATGGGTGGGATAGCTATCTTAATGCCCAAAATATTCACGATATTCAGTCTATTATCGATGGCTTCTCTTGCATTACCGGGCCTGAGTGGTTTTGTTGCGGAATTGATAGTCTTTTTTGGACTAATTACTAGTCAAAAATATCTTTTAATGACAAAAATACTAATTACTTGTGTAATGGCAATGGGGATGATATTAACTCCTATTTATTTATTATCTATGTCACGCCAGATGTTCTATGGCTACAAGCTATTTAATGTTCCAAATTCATATTTTTTTGATTCGGGACCGCGAGAATTATTTGTTTCGATCTCCATCTTGCTACCCATAATAGGTATTGGTATTTACCCAGATTTCGTTTTTTCATTATCAGTTGATACGGTTCAAAGTATTTTATGTAAGTATTTTTATAGATAATTTTTGTATAAAAAAAATTTTGACTTATTAACTCATTAATAGCAAAAGAATTGTAACTGGATTTAGCCTTTGTGAGAGCCATTTGAATCAATACAATACTTGATTCAAACGGCTCTTGGTGACTTCAACTAAGATTTCTTAGATTTTTATTTATCTATGCCATTTTCTATCTCTAATCGGTAGGCCTTTTTTTATTCAAGTAGATGTTAATTGAAATGAACCATAACTATGTAGCCCTATTCCTAAGAGATTGACCCCAAAATAGCATATCCAAATTATAAAAAAGCCCATAGAAGCTACAATTGCGGAATTTGCAACTTTCATATTTGTATTTGTTCGAGTATGTAAATAAATCGCAAATATAGTCCACGTAATAAAGGCCCAAGTTTCTTTTGGGTCCCAATTCCAATATGATCCCCAGGCCTCATTAGCCCAGACTGCTCCGGAAAGAATCCCTATAGTTAAAAAGATAAACCCTAGACTAATAACACGATAACTCCAATGATCTAATTGTTGAATCAATTGGGATCGGTAATAATTTTTAGCAGAATCAAAGAAGGTGCTTTGTAAAACATTCCTTCTTTGATTCATGTATTGCATCTGACCAAAGTAAAATAACTCAGTAAAAAAAAAATGGCTGTTAGCAAAAAATGGGATATCTCTTCTAAATGTAATGACTAGAAGAGATACTGATAATAATGATCCACATAAAAGAGCTGCATAACCCAATAACATCATACTTACATGCATCATTAACCACTGGGATTGGAGAGCAGGTACTAATATTGTGGATTGATGTATTTCAGTTAACAGACTTGAAGTAGCAAATCCTTGAGTAAAAATAGCACTTGGTGCAGTGATTACGCATAAGTTTTTTTTTTTTAAATATGGAAACATATGAATAATCGAGAAACTCCACGAAAGGAAAATTAATGATTCACATAAATCACTTAATGGAAAATGTTGTGAATAAACCCAACGGATAATTAATAATCCTGTTATACAGAAAAAAATAGCTATTAGACCTCTTTCAGACGAATTAGAGAGTCCTATCATTTCATCGACTACTAAGCTTATGAAATAAATTGTAATTACAATTGAAACAAGGGAAAAAGAAATATGAGTTAATATATGTTCTACAGTAAAAAATATCATAGCCATTTTTTAAATAAGGTATCGGAATTGAATTCATTATAGGACTTATTGTATCTCTTTTAGAAGAGAATGTGCCGCCACTCGGATTCGAACCGAGATGCTCAAGCACTGCTTCCTAAGAGCAGCGTGTCTACCAATTTCACCATAGCGGCTTACTTAAAATCATAATAAGCTATTATTATTCAAGTGTCGAGATTTAATGAGTTAATTAAATGTTCTGAGCTTTTTTTAGTAAATGCTCAAATTATTCAACTTAATAAACCTTAATAAACTTAGTAGTGAGGTTTTTTTCAGGTCTTTTAGGCTCTCCATTGTTGTATTTGTAACTAAAAGGTGCTACCTCCTATCTTACGAAATCATAAAAAAAGATTGTGCGAAAGGTAAAGGTGGAGATGGGGGAAATCAAAATCCCCACCTCGGAAATGATAAAACATACTCAAAATAAACTAGTTGAAACCTTCTCTCTGGTGGGGATTTTGATTTCGCAACAAAATGCTTTCAGGATTTTTTATACCATATAGAATAGTCAATTTGTAGTCCTATTTTACACTAAATTAATATTTGTCCTATTCCTATTATTTGAATCGTTTATTATTTGGGTGTCGGTACAAAAAAACTTTTTGAATTACCAGTAGAAAGGGATTTGGCTAATGAAAAGGCTTTTAACGCTGCCCAATACCCCTTCCTTTTCCACAAACTTTTATGAATACGCTTTTTTGCCAGAGAAGTACGTTTTTTTGGAACTGCCATTCAAAATTTAAGAGGTTTTTCAATAATATCGTTGGATGTGAAAGACATCTATTGTTCAAAACGAATTCTTCTTCATTATCTATCTATCGATAGATGATACGCTACTAACCTCATAAAAAAATCAATCATAGGTATATGAAAATGACAAAAAATCTTATAGGTGAAAAGCTAGGTTTAAGTTACTAAAATGAAAAAAGAAGCAGCTTCTATTTCTATCTCAGTTTCTTTTAGTCATTTATACCATTTATACATGGAATCAAATTCATGGAACAATTTAATTTAGGAACCCAACTTTGACCTAAAAACTAATGTAAATATCCAGTTTCTTAGAATATACATAATTTCCAAATTTTCATTTTTCTTTTATTTGAAAACGAAGTATTCCGTTTTCACAAATAAGTTCCCTATGTTATTTGACCAATTTGCACTTCTTGATTTGAATATTTTATTTGAAGTATTGAAGAAAGACTGAGAATAATTCAGAATCCAAATTTTTTAGTTCTTACCTATCTTGCTTGATTTTTTTCTTTTACAATTAGATAGGATCTGGTGAATTAGAAATCATTTTGAAAGAATAAATTTTTTATGGAACATACATATCAATATGCATGGATCATACCTTTCCTTCCACTTCCAGTTCCTATGGGAATAGGACTAGGGCTTATCTTTTTTCCGACGGCAACAAAAAGTCTTCGACGTATGTGGTCTTTTCATAGTGTTTTCTTGTTAAGTATAGTTATGCTTTTTTCAGCCGACCTAGCTATTCAACTAATAAATAGAAGTTCTATTTATCAATCTATATCGTCTTGGACCATCAATAATGATTTTTCTTTAGAGTTTGGCTATTTGATCGATCCACTTACTTCTATTATGTCAATATTAATCACTACTATCGGAGTTATGGTTCTTATTTATAGTGATAATTATATGTTTCATGATCAAGGATACTTGAGATTTTTTGCTTATATGAGTTTTTTCAATGCATCCATGTTGGGATTAGTTACCAGTTCTAATTTGATACAAATTTATCTTTTTTGGGAATTAGTTGGAATGTGCTCTTATCTATTAATAGGTTTTTGGTTTACACGACCCCTTGCCGCAAATGCTTGCCAAAAAGCATTTGTGACTAACCGTATCGGGGATTTTGGTTTATTATTAGGAATTTTAGGTCTTTATTGGCTAACAGGTAGTTTCGAATTTCGAGACTTGTTCGAAATATTTAATAACGTAATTTCTACTAATGGGGTGCATTTTTTATTTGGAACTTTATGTGTCTTCCTATTATTTTCTGGTGCAGTTGCTAAATCTGCTCAATTTCCCCTTCATGTATGGTTACCCGATGCTATGGAGGGTCCTACTCCTATTTCAGCTCTTATCCATGCTGCTACTATGGTGGCAGCGGGAATTTTTCTTGTAGCTCGACTTTTTCCCCTTTTCATAGTCATACCTTATATAATGAATTTTATATCTTTGCTAAGTATAATAACAGTATTATTAGGAGCTACTTTAGCTCTTGCTCAAAACGATATTAAAAGAAGTTTAGCCTATTCTACAATGTCTCAATTGGGGTATATGATGTTAGCTTTAGGTATGGGGTCTTATCGAACGGCTTTGTTTCATTTGATTACTCATGCTTATTCGAAAGCATTATTGTTTTTAGGATCTGGATCAATTATTCATTCAATGGAGCCTATTGTTGGATATTCTCCAAATAAAAGTCAAAATATGGTTCTT